ATAGTTCGTACATATGATTTTTCATTTATTCAGAAGTAATTCGCGAGATCATGCGCCTTTTGTTTTTCCTGGGTAGAAAGAAAAACAAAAGAAAGTGCAGTTGGTTGGATCCAACCTATTTTGGAAATAAAGAACTCGCACACACTCCCTTTCCAAAAAAGATCAATACAGCAAGTACTACACTTAGATTTATTGGATTTGTTGCAAAAATATCGGTATTAAACCCGAAACTCCTGGCAGTTGGCCAGTAACCCAATAAAACGAAAGAATCGGTTACATTTTTCATAGGATCTCCCCTGGTAAATAGGACTATAGATAACAAAATCAAATCGAATTCCTTTTGTATCACTTCGTCCCTTTTTGATTGATTTTTTATGAATTGAATTATCTATTTTGAACTTTATCTAGATTGCATTATTGAATCTAGAATTGGGAAATTTTGGATTATTATTTCAATTCAATGGAAGTCCCCAATAAGAAAAAAAAGAAAATACCTTATTATTCTTTGAATTTGAATTTGGACCAGCTTTCGTGTCAATTATGAAATCCCTCCTTTGTTGCTGCAACGCTTTTTACAAACCAATCAAAAAGGGTTCAATTGGACTAAGAGGGGGAAAGAGGAAAGCCGCAAGATCCTAGACAAATTAGAAACACTCACAGCAAGAAAAACATCGGAAAAACTTTTGATCGGATTAAACAAAGGGATTCGCAAATAAAAGCGCTAATGCGACGACCAGTCCATAAATTGTTAAAGCTTCCATAAAAGCCAGACTAAGCAATAAAGTACCTCGTATTTTACCCTCTGCCTCTGGTTGTCTTGCGATCCCTTCTACGGCTTGGCCCGCAGCAGTACCTTGACCAACTCCGGGTCCAATAGAAGCAAGCCCTACAGCTAATCCAGCAGCAATAACGGAAGCAGCAGAAATCAATGGATTCATGATGAGTGCCTCGCACCAATCGAAAGAATGGTTAGTAATACAATCCACCAATGAATTCTGACTTATGCTTCTGGTCGCTTACTAAGATCTATAGATTGAAGGCACTAAGAACGTCGTATTGAAGTAATGCTATGATTGAACCAGCAGAACGACTTCGAGATCTCATTTTGAGTTCCTATCCGTGGAGTCTTTATCACTATCAATGCATAGGACTCTCGTTCTTCCATTTCTTTGTTTCGAACCATGCTTTCAATTTTGCGCCCTTTCTTTCTCTTCTATATGCTTGATTTCAGCTATATTAGTCATTCGTCACACCTCTAGAGTCCACTTCTTCCCCAGACTACAAGTGAAAGAGAAAATGTAAAGACTACCATTAAAGCAGCCCAAGCAAGACTTACTATATCCATGTGAATGATGTCCCCCCTCTCGATAGACTATCAAGGAATTCGTCCATGATTGATCACTACTCTAATAATAGTGGAATCCATGGCGCAGAGTCCATTTTTTTTTGACTCTGCGTCAAACGCTATTAAAAAATTAATTCAATAACTCCACCCACAAGAGGCGCCTCTAAGATTTTTCATGGAAATCGGTAAGCGTTAAATTAAACGCAAGTCTTAGAGCTTAGACGCAAGGGTTGAGATAGAATAAAGTCGTCAGAGAAAGCAAGTACCAGCCGTCTTAGTTTTTTATCTGATTCCGCTTCTGCTGGGGCAAAAATGTATCGAGTTTTATCATATCAGCAGAAACCAAAATAATGGATTTCTTTCTTTGGTTGTTGATCAGGCGACACCCAGATTTGAACTGGGGAAAAAGGATTTGCAGTCCCCCGCCTTACCCCTCGGCCATGTCGCCAAAATGATAGAAAATAGCTCGGAAGGAAAATTTCCTCCTATTTTGGGGCTATTCCTGAAATCCCCCTTTTGTATGTTTATGGGATTCGCATCTTGAATCCTGCTTTCCTTATCCCTTTACTAACTAAAAATGAAAAACGGAATCCTTCCTCCTTTCTTTGGATCCAGTTGGCTCCCTTCGCTTGATTGTAGCGTATCTCAAATCTCAAAACATCAAGAACTATCCCCCTTTTTGATACTGAAAGAGAAAATGCGGATTTTACATTATATAAAAAAGGTAGGGCAAGCTTGGAACCATTAACTATTGACTTGAATTCAGGAACGGTTTTTGGATCTTAAATTGTGTTTAATCGAATTAAGTTGATACATAACTAATCAGTATCCAGTCTTTATCAAGAATCAATCCCTTTCAATTCACTTTCCATTATACCAAGAATTCTGTATAGATGGAAACCCCAGAACAGAAATTGTGACACAGATCTTTCTAATCAAGTATCGTAGCTATATATGCCTATAAAAGGGAATGCGGGGCATTCTTCTTATTCATGAAATAGAATAATAGAAATTATGATATAGCACGGGCCCGGGGCTAGCTTGTGTTGCCTCAAGTATAACTGGGATAGTAGCAGATAGTGAAATAGCTGCTATCGTGCGCTTCCTAGGTACAACCCCCTTACCTACTTCAACCATAATCGGGGAATTCTACTAACATAACAAATAACAACTGGGTCAAAATGCCGTTCTTCTCTGCGAATCCTTTTTTGAACAATGGAATCGGCGAAAAAGTGAAGCAAAAGTGAAATGCTAAAAAACTCTATTCTGTTCCTGATTGTTCTGTCTTTCTCTCATTCATAGAGAACCGATCCAAGCCTGAATTCTGTCTTTTTCTGGTACTAAAACGGGTCATAATTCGGGTCGTAATGTCCTACTTTGGATATTCTATAACAAGACTCCACAAGTCTCATCGACAGAATTATGTTTCTAGGAATGTTTTCTAAATTTGTATCTGTTGAAAATTGAATTTGACCCCTCCCCACCCGGATTTTCTCCATTACTATTTTCTACCGCCCATTATGATATGGAGTTAGATCAAATTTCATGTGATTTAGTAAACAAAATAGACATTCCATCATTGCCATCTCGACCCAGAGGATTCGAGGAAGAATGAGCCATGAATGGGATTTTTTGAAAAAGAGGAAACTAAAAATGCTACAAGATGAAAATGAGGGTATGTTTACAATACCTCGGTTTAGTCAGATCCAATTTGAGGGATTTTGTAGGTTCATTGATCAGGGCTTGATGGAAGAACTTTCTAAGTTCCCAAAAATAGAAGATATCGATCAAGAAATTGAATTTCAATTCTTTGTAGAAACATATCAATTGGTAGAACCTTTGATAAAAGAAAGAGACGCTGTGTATGAATCACGCACATATTCTTCTGAATTATATGTACCTGCGGGATTAATTTGGAAAAACGGTAGGAATCCGCAAGAGCAAACCATATTGCTTGGAAACATTCCTATAATGAATTCGCTGGGCACCTTTATAGTCAATGGAATATACAGAATTGTGATCAATCAAATATTGCAAAGCCCCGGTATTTATTATCGTTCAGAGTTGGACCCTAAAGGAATTTCTATCTATATTGGCACCATAATATCGGATTGGGGAGGAAGATCAGAATTAGAGATTGATAGAAAAGCAAGGATATGGGCTCGTGTGAGTAGGAAACAAAAAATATCTATTCTAGTTCCATCATCAGCTATGGGTTCGAATCTCAGAGAAATTCTAGATAACGTTTGCTACCCTGAAATTTTCTTGTCTTTCCTGGAAAAAAACCCGATCGAGTCAAAAGAAAATGCCGTTTTGGAATTTTATCAACAATTTGCTTGTGTAAGTGGTAATCCGTTATTGTCTGAGTCCGATTCCGTATGTAAGGAATTACAAAAGAAATTTTTTCAACAAAGATGTGAGTTAGGAAAGATTGGTCGACGAAATATGAATCAGAGACTGAATCTTGATATCCCTCAGAACAATACATTTTTGTTACCGCGAGATGTATTGGCAGCGGCGGATCATTTGATCGGACTGAAATTTGGAATGGGTACACTTGACGACATGAATCACTTGAAAAATAAGCGTATTCGTTCGGTAGGGGATCTCTTACAAGAGCAATTCGGATTGGCTCTGGTTCGTTTAGAAGAGGCGGTTCGAAACACTTTCTGTCGAACAAGAAAAGTTATAAGGACTCCTCAAAATTTGGTAACTTCAACTCCATTAACAAGCACTTATGAATCGTTTTTCGGCCTCCATCCCTTATCTCATGTTTTGGATCAAACTAATCCATTGACACCAACCGTTCATGGGCGAAAATTGAGTTATTTGGGTCCTGGAGGATTGACGGGGCGAACGGCCAGTTTTCGGATACGAGATATCCACCCTAGTCACTATGGTCGCATTTGCCCAATTGACACATCTGAAGGAATCAATGTTGGACTTGTTGGATCCTTCGCGCTTCATGCTAGGATTGGCCACGGGGGGTCTCTAGAAAGCCCCTTTTTTGAACTGTCTGAAAGATCAAACGAGGCGCAGGTGGTTTATTTATCATCAAGTAGAGATGAATACTCTATGATATCCACAGGAACTTCTTTGGCATTGAATTCGGGCATTCAGGAAGAGCAGGTTGTTCCAGCTCGATACCGTCAAGAATACTTGACTATCGCATGGGAACAGATTCATCTTCGAAGCATTTTTCCCTTCCAATATTTTTCGATTGGAGCTTCTCTCATTCCTTTTATCGAGCACAATGATGCAAATCGGGCTTTAATGAGTTCAAATATGCAACGTCAAGCAGTTCCGCTTTATCGGGCCGAGAAGTGCATTGTTGGAACTGGGTTGGAACGCCAAGTGGCTCTCGATTCGGGGGTTTCTGCAATAGCCGAACACTCGGGAAAGATTCTTTCTACCGATACCGACAAGATCATTTTCTCAAGTCATGGGAACACTCAAAACATTCCATTGCTTATGTATCACCGTTCTAATAAAAATACTTGTCTGCATCAAAAATCCCAGGTTCAGCGGGGTAACTGCATAAAAAGGGGGCAAATTTTAGCGGATGGTGGTGCTACAGTTGGTGGCGAACTCGCTTTGGGAAAAAACATATTAGTAGCTTATATGCCATGGGAAGGCTACAATTTTGAAGACGCGGTCCTCATTAGTGAACATCTAGTATATGGAGAGATTTTTACTTCTTTTCACATACGGAAATATGAAATCCAGATTCATGTGACAAGTGAAGGCCCGGAAATAATCACTAATAAAATACCACATTTAGAACCCTATTTACTCCGCCATTTAGACAGAAATGGAGTTGTGATGCTTGGATCTTGGGTAGAAACGGGGGATATTTTAATAGGGAAATTAACGCCTCAGATGATGGAAGAATCCTCGTGTGCCCCGGAAGATAGATTATTGCGAGCCTTATTTGGCATTCAGGTATCCACTGCAAAGGAAACTTGTCTAAAACTACCTATAGGTGGCAGAGGTCGAGTTATTGATGTGAGATGGATCCAGAAAACGGGGGATTCCAGTTCTCATCCCGAAGAAATGATTCGTGTATATATTTTACAGAAACGTGAAATCAAAGTAGGAGATAAAGTCGCTGGGAGACATGGGAATAAGGGTATCATTTCCAAAATTTTGCCTAGACAAGATATGCCTTATTTGCAAGATGGAACCCCGGTTGATATGGTCTTCAACCCATTAGGAGTTCCGTCACGAATGAATGTAGGACAGATATTTGAATGCTCACTCGGGTTAGCGGGAGATCTGCTAGACAGGCATTATCGAATAGCGCCCTTTGATGAGAGATATGAGCCGGGGGCTTCGAGAAAACTAGTGTTTTCGGAATTATACGAAGCCAGTAAGCAGACAGGTAATCCATGGGTATTTGAACCGGAGTATCCAGGAAAAAGCAGAATATTTGATGGAAGAACGGGAGATTCTTTTGAACAACCAGTTATCATAGGAAAGCCCTATATCCTGAAATTAATTCATCAAGTTGATGATAAAATCCATGGGCGTTCCACTGGGCCTTATGCGCTTGTTACACAACAACCGCTTAAAGGAAGGGCCAACCAAGGCGGACAGCGGGTAGGAGAAATGGAAGTTTGGGCCCTAGAGGGATTTGGCGTTGCTTATATTTTACAAGAGATGCTTACTTATAAATCGGATCATATTAGAACTCGGCAGGAAATCTTTGGGACTATACTTAGTGTGAGAGAATTCCCACAACCTGAAGATGCTCCAGAATCCTTTCGATTGCTCGTTCGAGAACTACGATCTTTGGCTCTGGAATTGAATCATTTCCTTGTATCTGAGAAGAATTTCCATATTAATAGGAAGGAAGCTTGATCGGCATAAAAATAAATCAGAAATTTTTTTTCTATGATTGACCAATATAAACACCAACAACTGCGGATTGGTTCAGTTTCTCCTGAACAAATAATTGCTTGGGCCAAGAGAACCCTCCCTAATGGAGAGATAGTTGGAGAGGTAACAAAACCCCATACTTTTCATTACAAAACCACTAAACCGGAAAAGGGCGGCTTGTTTTGTGAAAGAATTTTTGGGCCTATAAAGAGTGGAATTTGTGCTTGTGGAAATTATCGAGTCATCGGCAATGAAAAAGAAGCCCCGAAATTTTGTGACCAATGCGGAGTCGAATTTGGTGATTCTCGGATACGCAGATCTCAAATGGGCTACATTAAGCTAGCATGCCCAGTAACTCATGTGTGGTATTTGAAACGTCTTCCTAGTTATATCGCGAATCTTTTAGATAAACCTCTTAAAAAATTAGAAGGCCTAGTATATTGCGATGTGTGATTTGATCAAAATTTTGATTTTACAGATTTGGAATGAAAAACTGTCATCCCATTCAATCCGATTGGGATGTCCTGATTCTGACATGTCTCTTAGGAGGAGTAGCATGAAGCTCAGAGTTATTATGGGTGTATTTAATACGTCCAAAGAAAAGGGAATTGATCTATGGTCGATTCATTCAGCAATAGATACATAAGAATTGCTGGTTGTACCCTCGTGAAAAAGACTTCTTTCGTGGAATTCGCCATTCCATTTATGTTAGAATCTGTTCAAGTAAGCAACTATGCCATGGTTACAGGGATCTATTCATCGCATATAGTCCTTAAGGACATCATGTCATAACCGTCGAGGTGAAGGAGGGACCTAAAAGATCGAATCGAACAATACATAGACAAGTAAATCCCTTATGAGTTCCAAGGAATTCCTTTTCTTTGATTGGAGGGGGATTCATCATTGGAAGGGAAGTAGACTACTCAAAAATTTCACATTTCATTTCGGCCCTACCCTAATTGAATAAGGAATTCAGAAAATCGAAACCAAAGATCTAAATAAATGGAAGAATGAATCAATGAAATGTTGGTTGGTCCTGACTGGGAACTTGAGTAAGGAGTAGACCTTTGTTTGGTTGGGGGTTTTATAGAGCAAAATTTGAAAATAAGAGCACCCTTCTTTATTTAGTGTAACTACTTGAGCCGGATGAGAGGAAACCCTCATGTCCGATTTTGAAGGGGGGAAATCCTATAGGAACCTATCCCAATTTTTATTTTGCTAGGGTCGTAGCTAAAAAACCGACTTTCTTACGCTTACGAGGCTCATTCGAAACTGAAATTGAATCTCTGAACTCCACCATCCCACTTTTTTTTACTACTCAAGGCTTCAATACATTTCGAAATCGAGAAATCTCTACTGGAGCCAGTGCTATCAGAGAACAATTAGCCGATCTGGATTTGCGACTTATTATAGATTATTCATTGGTAGAATGGAAAAATCTAGAAAAAGAAGAGACCACCGGTGATGAATGGGAAGATAGAAAAATTGGAAGAAGAAAAGATTTTTTGGTTAGACGCATGCAATTAGCGAAGCATTTTCTTCAAACAAATGTAGAACCAGAACGGATGGTTTTGTGCCTATTACCAGTGCTCCCTCCCGAATTGAGACCAATCATTCAGCTAGATGGGGGGAAACTCATGAGTTCGGATATTAATGACCTCTATAGAAGAGTTATCTTTCAGAACAACCGTCTTATCAAGCTATTAAAAGAATATTCGCCAGGGGACTTACTAATGTCTCAGGAAAAATTAGTGCAGGAAGCCGTAGATACACTTCTTGATAATGGGCTCCGCGGACAACCAAGGAAGGACCGGCATAATAGGGTTTACAAATCGTTTTCGGATGTGATTGCAGGTAAAGAGGGAAGATTTCGCGAGACTTTGCTTGGGAAACGGGTCGATTATTCGGGCCGTTCCGTCATTGTGGTGGGCCCTTCTCTTTCATTACATAGATGTGGATTGCCTCGCGAACTAGCAATAGAGCTTTTCCAGCCATTTGTAATTCGTGATCTACTCAGACGCCGCATTGCTTCCAATATAGGAGTTGCGAAAAAGCAAATTCGGGAAAAAAAACCAATTGTATGGGAAATACTTCAAGAAATTATGCGAAAGCGTGTAGTACTACTGAATAGAGCACCCACTCTGCATAGATTAGGCATCCAGGCATTCCAACCTATTTTAGTGGAAGGGCGTGCTATTTGTTTACATCCATTAGTTCGTAAGGGATTCAATGCAGACTTTGATGGGGATCAAATGGCTGTTCATGTACCTTTATCATGGGAGGCTCAAGCGGAGGCGAAGTTACTTATGTTTTCTTATATTAATCTCTTGTCTCCAGCTATGGGAGAGCCCATTTGCGTACCAACTCAGGATATGCTTATGGGACTTTATGTATTAACGATCGGGAATAGTCGAGGTATTTGTGCAAATAGGTATAATCCATGGAATCACATAAACTATCAAACCGAGAAAGTGGATGAAAATAACTATAAGTATACAAAAGAGAAAGAGCCCTATTTTTGTAATTCCTATGATGCACTGGGGGCTTATCGGCAGAAACGAATCAAATTAGAGAGTCCTTTGTGGCTCCGGTGGCGACTCGATCAACGCATTATTGCTTCTAGAGAAGTTCCCATCGAAGTTCAATATGAATCTTTAGGTACCTATCATGAGATTTTTGGTCACTATCTAATAGTAAGAAGTGTAAAAAAAAAAACCCCTTGTCTCTATATTCGAACCACTGTTGGCCATATTTCTTTTTATCGAGAAATCGAAGAAGCCATAGACGGATTTAGCCGGGCCGAGGCAGAGGGTACCTAAGCTAAGTAATTCTATGATACCCGGGGGAATTCGGGTCTTTAGGATTCAACTCGGATTCGAATTCCCGAATTTCTACGCGACTCAAAATCGAGGAAAGGAAGTCTTCAAATCACTGACTCACACTTATTGTTAATCGAATCCGACTCAGCGGAATATGGAGGGACTTATGGTACAAAGCGCCGACGATCTGGTTTTTTACAATAAAGCAATAGATGGAACTGCCATAAAACGACTTATTAGCAGATTCATAGATCACTTTGGAATGGCATACACAGCACACATCCTGGATCAAGTAAAGGCTCTGGGTTTCCAGCACGCCACTGCTACATCCATTTCATTAGGAATTGATGATCTTTTAACACTACCTTCGAAAGGATGGCTAGTCCAAGACGCTGAACAACAAAGTTTTATTTTGGAAAAACACCATCATTATGGGAATGTACACGCAGTAGAAAAATTACGTCAATCCATTGAGATATGGTATGCTACCAGTGAGTATTTGCGACAAGAAATGACTCCGAATTTTCGGATGACTGATCCTTTGAATCCGGTCCATATAATGTCCTTTTCGGGAGCTAGAGGCAATGCATCTCAGGTACACCAATTAGTAGGTATGAGAGGATTAATGTCCGATCCTCAAGGACAAATGATTGATTTACCCATTCAAAGCAATTTCCGCGAAGGACTCACTTTAACGGAATATATAATTTCCTGCTACGGAGCCCGCAAGGGGGTTGTGGATACGGCTATACGAACCGCAGATGCTGGATACCTCACGCGCAGACTTGTTGAAGTAGTTCAACACATTATTGTACGTAGAACAGATTGTGGCACCATCCGAGGTATTTCTGTGAATCCTGGGGAGGGGATGATGACCGAAAGAATTTTGACTCAAACATTAATGGGTCGTGTATTAGCGGACAATATCTATATTGGTTCGCGATGCATCGCCATTCGAAATCAAGATATTGGGATGGGACTTGTCAAACAACTCATAACCTATCGAGTACAACCAATATCGATTCGAACCCCCTTCACTTGCAGGAGTACAGCTTGGATCTGCCGATTATGCTATGGTCGAAGTACCACTGATGACGACCTGGTCGACTTGGGAGAAGCTGTAGGTATTATTGCAGGTCAATCTATTGGGGAACCGGGGACTCAACTAACATTAAGAACTTTTCATACCGGTGGAGTGTTCACAGGTGGTACTGCCGAACAGATACGAGCCCCCTCTAATGGAAAAATTCAATTCAACGAGGAGTTCGTTCATCCCACACGTACACGTCATGGACATCCTGCTTTTCTATGTTATCTAGACTTGGCTGTCACTATTGAGAGTCAGGATATTACGCATAATGTGAATATTCCATCAAATAGTTTTCTGTTGGTTCAAAATGATCAATATGTAGAATCAGAACAAGTGATTGCTGAAATTCGCGCGGGAACATCCACCTTGAATTTGAAAGATAAGGTTCGAAAACATATTTATTCTGACTTAGCGGGAGAAATGCACTGGAGTAAGGATGTCTATCATGCACCTGAATCTACCTATGGGAATGTTCATCTCTTACCAAAAACAAGTCATTTATGGATATTATCAGGGGGTCTGCGCAGATCCCCTTTTTCAATCCACAAGAATCAAGATCAAATGAATGTTCGTTCTCTTTCTGCTGAACGAAGATATACGTCGAGCTTCTCAGTGACTAATGATCAAGTGCGAGATAAATTGGTTAGTGGGGGGGCCTCTGGTAAAAGGGTCCGAAGGGTTCTTGATTATTCAAGACCTGAGCAAATCCTAGGCAATGGTCATTGCAATTTCCCTCCCATTCTTCACGAAAATTCTGATTTATTAGCAAAGAGGCGAAGAAATAGATGCATCATTCCATTCCAATCTAATCACGACCGAGAGGGAGAACTAATACCTTGTTCAGGTATCGCGATGGAAATACCCATAAATGGCATTTTACGTAGAAAGAGTATTCTTGCGTATTTTGATGATCCCAAATACAGAAGAAACAGTTCTGAAAGTACTCAAAATGGGACTAGAGAGACACCTTCCATCCTCAAAAAAGAGGATTTGATTGAGTCTCGAAGAGCCCAAAAATGTAGGCAAAAATACCAAGAGAAAGTAGTTTTCATTCCCAAGGAAGTACATATATTACCCGAATCCGCCTCCCTAATGGTGCGGAACAATAGTATTGTTGGAATAGATACCCAAATTACTTTCAATATAAGAAGCCAGGGAGGAGGATTGGTCCGAGTAGAGAAAAAAAGGGGGGAGATTGAACTGAAAATCTTTTCTGGAGAAATCCATTTTCCTGGAGAGATAGATAAGATATCTTGGCATAGTGGCATCTTACCAATCACGGGAAAAAAAAAGGCTCAAAAACAATGGAAAAATGGGATCTATGTCCAGCGGATCACCCCTATCAAGAAAAAGTCTTTTGTTTTGGTTGGACCCGCAGGCTCAGAAGAAGAGATTGATTTAGCAACGCTTTTCCCCTCCGATCTTTTGCAGGAAAAGGAGAGTTTGCAACTTAGAGTTGTCAAGTATATCCGTCCACTTCCAGCACTTTCTAAGTTGGCATTAATTGGAAGAGTTGCCAAGGCTCTCCGTTCTGGGAATAAAAAAAAAGCTCGAAGACTGTTGAAAAGGATTCGAGGAATTGATAATGATAAAAGGATTCGATCACTTCGAACTCGAACTTGTTTAGTTTTGAATTGGGATCAAGACAAAAAAGGGTCGTCTAGAGAGGAGGTTCATGCTTCCTTTGTTGAAGTAAGAGTCAATGATCTGATTCGAGATTTCATAAGACTGGACTTAGCGAAGTCCACTTATAACAGAAAAAGGAATGATCCGGCAGGGGCGGGCCCCGAGAATGGAGTAGCTTGTATGAATCTCAAACCTTTTTCTTCCAAGGGAAGCATTCAACAATCACTTACTCAACATCAAGGAACTAGTCGTTCGTTGGGGAGTCGAAATAAGGAATGCCAGTCTTTGATCATTTTGTCATCATCTAATTGTTCTCGAATGGGTCCATTCAACGGTTTGAAATATAACAACAATGTGAGAAAAGAAGCAATGAAAAGTCAAAGGGATCTTCGAATTCCACTTAGGAATTCGTCGGGTCCTTTAGGGATTGTGCCGCAAATTTCGCAGTTTTCTCCATCTTACCACTTAATAACTCATAATCAGATCTTGGTAAAAAAATATTTGCTCCTTGAGAATTTTAAGCCGACTTTCCAAGTACTTAACTATTATTTAATGGATGAAAGTGGGAAAATGTCGAATCCTAACCCATGCAGTAACATGATTTTGAATTCATTCAATTTGAATTGGTATTCACTCCAACCCGCCTATTGTGAAGAGACATCAATAATCATTCGCCTTGGGCAGTTGATTTGTGAAAATGTATGTATATCCAAATCTGGACCGCGCCTCAAATCTGGACAGGTTATAATTGTTCAGGTTGACTCTTTAGTAATAAGATCTGCTAAGCCTTATTTGGCTACTCCAGGAGCCACTGTTCATGGACATTATGGGGCAATCCTTGACGAAGGAGATACAGTAGTTACATTTATCTATGAAAAATCGAGATCGAGTGATATAACGCAAGGTCTTCCAAAAGTGGAACAAATGTTCGAAGCGCGTTCGCTCGATGCAATCTCAATGAACCTAGAAGAGAGGGTGCAAGGGTGGAACGAATCTATAACAAGAATTCTTGGAAGTCCTTGGGGATTCTTGATTGGAGCTGAGTTAACTATAGCACAAAGCCGGATCTCTTTGGTTAATAAAATTCAAAAGGTTTATCGATCCCAGGGGGTGCAAATCCACAATAGGCATATAGAACTTATTGTACGTCAAATAACATCAAAAGTGTTAGTTTCAGAAGATGGAATGTCTAATGTTTTTTCGCCTGGAGAACTTATAGGATTGTTGCGGGCGGAACGAACAGCGCGCGCTTTGGACGAAGAGATCTGTTATCGAGTTGTCCTATTGGGAATAACGAAGGCGTCTCTGAATACTCAAAGTTTCATATCCGAAGCAAGTTTTCAAGAGACTGCTCGGGTTTTAGCAAAAGCCGCTCTACGGGGTCGTATCGATTGGTTGAAAGGCCTGAAAGAGAACGTTGTTCTGGGGAGTATGATACCTGTTGGTGCCGGATCCACAGTCAAGGACGGCGGATTAGCGTACTCTCCAAGGGGACACCGCACCCTTATCGAGGTGGAAATGAAAAAGAATAATCTATTCGGGGGAGAAATAAGAGATATTTTATTCCAACACAGAGAATTATTGGATTCTTGCATCCCAAAGAAAGTCCATGATCCATCCTAATTGGCGGGATTTCATAATTTCTAAGAGCAAATTCATCCCTTTAACTTCACTATCTAGTCCGGTTATTCGATTGGGTAATAAAGATAATAACGAATAGAAAGGAATTAATGGTTTGTCCCGTGTATCAACGATCAATTTCCGGTAGAAGGTTCCATCGGAACAATTCTTTATTTAGGGTACCTCGTCTCTAAAAAATAAAAAAAAAGAGGAAGTGTGGGGAAAAATGACAAGAAGATATTGGAACATCAATTTGGAAGAGATGATGGAAGCAGGAGTTCATTTTGGGCATAAGACGAAGAAATGGAATCCTAGCATGGCACCTTATATCTCTGCAAAGCGTAAAGGGATGCATATTACAAATCTTACTCGAACTGCTCGTTTGTTATCAGAAGCTTGTGATTTAGTTTTTGATGCAGCGAGGACGGGACAACAATTCTTAATAGTTGGGACCAAAAAAATAGCAGTTAATTCAGTCGCATCGGCTGCAATAAGGGCTCGGTGTCATTATGTTAATAAAAAATGGCTCGGGGGGATGTCAACGAATTGGTCCACTACAGAAAGGAGACTTGAGACGTTTAGAAATTTGAGAGCGGCACAAAAGACGGGAAGACTCAACCGTCTTCCGAAAAGAGATGCAGCCATCTTGAAGAGAAAATTATATCACTTGGAAACCTATCTGGGTGGGATCAAATATATGACGAGTTTGCCTGATATTGTAATCATCGTTGATCAGAAAGACGGCTATAAGGCTCTTCGCGAATGTGGAACTTTAGGAATTCCAACGATTTGTTTAATCGACACAAATTGTGACCCGGATCTTGCGGATCTTCCGATTCCAAGCAATGATGATTCTATAGGTTCAATTCGATTCATTCTTAACAAATTAGTCTCAGCAATTTGTGAGGGCCGTTCTAGCGCTATAGCAATTCGTTGATTAATAATAAGATAAGGCAATGACTTCGTTCGGGAAATTTATGGATTTATAGAATTGGTTCCTACAAAAACAAAACGAGAGACAAATCACTGGGGATTTTCGAGAATTCCTTGGTATCTGAAATATACGAGTCAAGTAAGCGAGTCGAGAAAGAGCTAGTGGAATCAAAATAATTCCTTTTTAGTTAAGTTCTACTTCGGTCAGAGGGCACTATGAATGTTCTACCATGTTCCATCAACACCCTAAAAGGGTTATACGATCTATCCGGTGTGGAAGTAGGCCAACATTTCTATTGGCAAATAGGTAGTTTCCAAGTCCATGCCCAAGTGCTTATTACTTCTTGGGTCGTAATTGCTATCTTAGTAGGTTCAACCACTATCGCTGTTCAAAATCCACAAACCATTCCCCCAGACGGTCAAAATTTCTTCGAATATGTCCTTGAATTTATTCGAGACTTGAGCAAAACTCAGATTGGAGAAGAATATGATCCTTGGGTTCCTTTTATTGGAACTATGTTCCTATTTATTTTTGTTTCGAACTGGTCGGGGGCTCTTTTACCTCGGAAAATCTTAGAGCTACCCCAGGGGGAGTTAGCTGCACCCACGAATGATATAAATACTACTGTTGCTTTAGCTTTACCCACGTCTGTGGCCTATTTCTATGCGGGTCTTACCAAAAAAGGCTTGGGTTATTTCGGTAAATACATTCAACCGACGCCAATCCTCTTACCCATTAATATCCTAGAAGATTTCACAAAACCCCTATCACTTAGTTTTCGACTTTTCGGGAATATATTGGCTGATGAATTAGTAGTTCTTGTTCTTGTTTCTTTAGTACCTTCAGTGATTCCTATACCTGTCATGTTCCTTGGATTATTTACAAGTGGTATTCAAGCTCTTATTTTTGCAACTTTAGCTGCGGCTTATATAGGCGAGGCCATGGAGGGTCATCATTGACTAGCTTGGAAAAGAGCTTTAGCCTTTGTTTCGCTTATCCCGACCCAATAGGTAATCGGCTCGAGATAAGCTATTTCGGGATAAGCTATTGGGGGATAGAAATAGTCTATATAGAATCGAGAGTAGTGCCAAAAGTAGTAGCAAAAAAGATTTCGATATGCTTTGGAAATAAAAAATAAAAAAACGATTTCCAGAATTCCCATGTTTTTATTCTAGATCTTTAGAAAGTACAATTTTCGAGACTAATCGATAGTGTGGTAGAAAGATCCATAGAGCTCTTTTTACCACACTATAATATCGGATCTTCTATACTGCTACCTCTAGCCTCCGTTTTTCATTTAATACTAATCCGTGAAATTGGAATCCCTTTCATTTCTTCAATCATGGATAAGAACTACAAAGTCAAGCTTCATTCAAATTAATCATTTTGACTGACTGTTTTTACATATATGATAAGTAAAAAGGCAGTAGGAACTAGAATGAACAGTGCAGTAGCAATAAATGCGAGAATATTTACTTCCATAATCTCATCGTTTTTTTTTTACTTCACAATAACTCGGGATCTAATCCCATAGAGATAAGAAATCGTCTCCTGGCAATTCAATGAGATGAATTGCATCCCCATGATATTTGATATTCAAATTGAATTAGATCCATATCACGAATACCAATATAGACAATCTCTCAAATGGATTCATCGTCGAAAATTTCATAGTATAATATAACATAAGAAGATCCTTTATCCATAACAAATCTCATTTTTGATTCCTGATACAATCAAGAATCACGTTGATTTTTTCATTTTTTTCTATGGTCCGCCTTATACAATCATCGGATAAGGTATCATCGACCTGTCTTCCATTAGCCACAAACAGTAGACCTGAAATGAAAAAAGAAGGAGTTAAATTTGAAACTAAGGGTTTTAGGACCGTCTTTTCTTGACAGGCAAAGAGGTGGGAGAAAGAGGGGTCCCGGTCTAAAATATCGAAGATTTCAAGAAATTCACTATTTTTTTTTGAGTTTGCTCTTGCGTCGATCAGACCCCTTTTCAACTAAGAAAAAAATGGTGCATTCACTAAGAAAATAGGGCAAGGCAAGGGTAGATCTCTCTGTGATTCTCTGTTCGGAATATATACTTTCCTTAGATTGAAACACATCGATCACAAATTCGCAAAAATTCAGTGTGCAATTTGAATGAGATAGATTCTTTTCAATTATGACCCGATTTTATATAAAATCGGAGCTCGAACGGGGGGGGGGTTGTTTTCCTATTCTAGCGGGATACCTCGGGTAAGATTAAGTTCGTTTTGTATCGTACAATAAACGAATCCAATTTTGGTTTTGTTTATTGTTATGGGTTCTCATAAAAAGGATGGGTATTCCATTTCACAGAACAGTCAAAAAGACCAGTATGGTCTTCTCTGGGAATTCTAACTCTGTATGATATTACCAACAATCGTACCAATTTACATTACATAGGTCTCTCATTGGTAATTATTTACATTACAGAAACTAGAAAGATGAATGAATTCCACCGATTCTAGGTCGGGACTGACGGGACTCGAACCCGCAGCTTCCGCCTTGACAGGGCGGCGCTCTGACCGATTGAACTACAATCCCAGGGATAAGGATATCTATTTGCTTTCATTCAAACCATTTCTAGTTCCCCGTGTTAGAAGAGAGGAACGCGCAGTATACATATATTCCAGGGATATTGACTTTAGTGACACGTATTCCTAGTAATTCTATTGCCAAATCGAGTGATAATCCCTCTTTCAATGAAACTATTTACCCCCCTGTTTCGATTTCCAAATCAGGATAGGAATCTAGATCATTCGAAAGATCAGAATATTGTGGGAACAAATAAACAAAGATATAACAGAAAAGTGGATTCTTTTCTTTATTACCATGTATCCGGATTCGGCATGTTTCTGTAGTCCAAATGAAATTTGTTCTATCATCTCGTAGGGATGTATTGGAGAATTTTTGGGCCGAGCTGGATTTGAACCAGCGTAGACAGATTGCCAACGAATTTACAGTCCGTCCCCATTAACCACTCGGGCATCGACCCAGAAAGAATCCATTCTAGACTTATGGATAATCCATGATCAACTTCCTTTCGTAGTACCCTACCCCCAGGGGAAGTCGAATCCCCGCTGCCTCCTTGAAAGAGAGATGTCCTGAACCACTAGACGATGGGGGCACCCCTGCCTGACCTACTACTATGTT